CATGTTTTTCTTGGTTGGACCAACCAGATTTCCTACAAGTCTTTCTGTTAGAACAGGAAGCGGAACTACAAGTGAATCTTAATCCATAATGAGCGATGCCACATTAGCGTTTCTCCTGTCTTTATTTAATAACCCAAATACGACAGCCACTTTTCATCGGGGTTTTGGCGGCGTGGCGGGTGTCGCGTCTGCGCAACATGACACCCGATAACTACCAAGACCGAGTCGTACAATCTGTTAGTGATACACTCAAAGAGCAGATCGCTGATCGCCAGCTAGCACCGTTATTCGAGAATACTAACATTGAACTGCCGCCCGGAAAACACGTGTATGATGTAATCGAATCTCTTGTTGACGGAAATAATAATATCGAATTACTCTCACAAATTTATGCCAGCCTAGACACTTTTGGCATGTATAGCGAATTTGACCTTCGTGCCGTGGAAATTGTCAATAGCGGTTTATTCTAGGTAAAAATGCTTCGGAAATACAGACTTGCGTTATCGACCCACTCCTTCTATTATATAAGAGGGCCACCCTGTGGGTGGGCCTTCATGAGTTTTAGCGACGGAATAGCAGTGCTTCAATCGAGAAGAGAGGCCGTGGTCGAGAAGCACGGACCAAGGCTTTCGGCCATGGGAGGGGGGGAAAGGGAGGTGGGCCCCCCCACAAGATATTTTATTTATCCCGCTGGGGAAAAATAAAAAGAAAAATAAAAAAATATTCCTTTCGAAATGAGGATGTTGAAGATTTCTTCACATCTTTATTAGAGCAAGGGTTGATCGAGCTTCCCGAACCTAAGAGACCAGATGAGGTGGGACGAGTAGGAGATCCCAAATACTGCTAATTCCATCGGGTTATTAGTCATCCGATAGAAGATTGTTGGGTTCTTAAAAATCAGATCCAAAAGTTCTTAAATGATGGTGTCATTGAAATAGACCCTCCTAAGCAACCTGTGGTCACCTCAAATCCGGTATTTGTAATAGTTGGAGATATTCTTTGCCCGATAGCGGAGATCTCGCCAAGCATAGCCTATTCTAGTTCTTGCACCGGAAGAGCAATTCCAGAGGAAGATAAAATCTCAAAATATGATGAAATGGATCTCGTGCCTTTTCTTGAACTTTCCCGCTGGATTTTGGCGTGCAAGTGTTCTTGCTAATCCTGAAAACTAACGAAGTCTTTCTAGGAATACATTCTAGCGGGACTGATCACTGACACCCGGTTGGAGCGGGATCAGAACATGTTGAGCACGAAGGTGCGAAGTAGACTTTATTATTCTTCTTTCTCTTATGGATTTGCTTTTTTTCTCGACTGGAAGAGCTGCCGGAACTTCCCTCCCAAGGCGACTCTTTGTAGAATCCTTTTATAAAGGGATCCGAAGCCCGGGTGAGCCTAGACGAAATAATGGCTCTTGTAGAAGCGCGTAAGGGAAAAAGGGCTCCCTTGGTGAAAGGAAGGAAGGGAAGGGCTGTTCTGACGAGTCCTCGGCAAGAACTTATGGAGATGGAGCCCGCGGTTTAAGAATTCCTAAAGAAAGGCCCCTTGCGCCATCCAGCTCTCCCAACTACAAAGAGAAGACAGCCTAGCGCTACTGCTACTAGGCAAGAAGAGCTAACAGCTAATACATTCTTATCTCTCCTAGTGATCTACGACAACCCCCAGAGCTGGAATGAAAACCTTTCTTGGGGGATCGGATCCACCAAAGCCCATTCGCCTAGCAAGAGGAAGAGCAAGACCGGAGAGAGAGAATTAGTTAGAATCTATCCTAGCGTGCTCTAAACCTACAGTCAACTAGCTACTTGCCTCAGGGGTAGCTTGTCTCCTGAAAGAAGCATGCCCCATACCTACTACCAAAGGAATTCTTAAACGTCCCTCCATTCCAGACGAGAGAGCTCAAGTCTGATTGGCCTGATCCACCATCTCGAAATGGAGACTATGAGAAAGTAACCCACCTTATCCAGCTAGCAGGGGATAGGAGGGATCCCCATTTTTTTAAATACAGAAATGGGGAGACTCGGAAAGCAGCCTGCCTTAGTGATTGAGCTCCAAGAACAGGAAAAGTCTCTGGTTATCATCCCGACCAGTTCGTCGATTGAATGAATTGATTGGCTAGTGTCACACAGGTCGATCAATACAGAATTTTTCACAAGAGACAGGGTAGACGAAGCTTTCTGTCTCATATGTATGATGTTTCGGTACATTCTTCCTGGGCCGGGTTTACTTGTTTATATGTCTACTCTCTTATGACTTTTTTTTTCGTTTGATGCTTGAAACGAAAGATTTGGAGAAAGGGAAGTGGCAAGATAATAGATATTGAGTCCATCCTGAGATGACCCTTTCTTCCCCTACCTTTGATGTACTTGACTTCGAGAAGCCTTGGCTTGTGTACAGGTTGGAGGAAGAATAACAGCAGCAGAGCAAAAGAAGACCTAACCTCGGTCGGAGATAGCAGCTCATGAACTGCCCTGCTCGAAGGGTCGTAGCCCGAACTGACCTAGCT